CAAAGATTCTACTTACTTTATTTATTTCAAATAGCTCAGGAACGAATATGTACGGAATAGAGAAATTCCAACCGCCCAAGTAAAGAACTGTTACAAATAATGAAGAAACTAATAAGTTTAAATAGGAAGCAACATAAAATAACCCAAATTTGATACCTGAATATTCGGTTTGATAACCCGCTACTAATTCTTCTTCTGCTTCTGGTAAATCAAAAGGCAATCTCTCACATTCTGCTAGGGAAGAAATTAAAAAAATAATAAATCCTATAGGTTGACGCCACAAATTCCACCCCCAAACTCCATATTTGGATTGTGCCTCAACTATATCAACTGTACTTGAACTATTAGACAATCATAGTCGGTAATAACATCACTGCTGCCATCGCTATTACAGAACTGTACGTGAGATTTTTACCTCATACAGCTCCTCGAAGGTCATAAAAAATATAAGGACCGGGTTGTATTATTTATCTTGATATATTTGTATCATAGATAAGATCAAAGTTTATCGGACGTTCCCAAATTCAACCACTGGAATTCTGTCTGTTATAATATTCTAAAAAAAGCACTTCTGAATTAATCTCATCCTTTAATTAAGAATTAAGAATTTCAATTTTTCTTTCTTGAGTAATAACTTAAATCCTTCAATAAAATACTCCTTGTAGCCATATCAATAAATATTTTAATCGATCGTTTTCGATTATTAAAAAGAATTGGGCATTCCTTTGGTTCATGAATTAGGAAAGGGTTCTTTCGTTCCTGATAATTATTTCTTTAATCGGTGGCTGGAAGCATACTTTGGATCGGAATCATGGAGAGTACTGTCTGATCATTTCTACCAATTTCGAACTCCAATTAATATTCTTTTTATATTATTATTATTATGCTATTATGCAGAAATATCCTTTTGAATAATTTCAAGAATCTCTGTTACTAATCCTTTTTGTATCTTGGTGTTCCTAACCATCCACCCATTCTATTCTTTCTCAACTGCCCATTACATTAACCTTATGATTACATTAACCTTATGATAATGGGATGGGAATACATATAAATGTATAGTAAAAACTCAATAAGGTTGATCTTTTGAACCCGCTTCAAGCTCGGACGATTAATCAATCAATCTTGGGGTAACCGGTCTCGGTCTCGTATTCTTATGTCTCTTTTTGTTTTACTTTTGTACATAAGAAATGAGTCTCAATTTTGTTACTGCAACTTTAGAAAAATTTAGAAGCTGTTTTATTTTACTCATATAACTATCCAATTTACTTCATCAACCTAAATGATTAAATGATAAATACAAAAATGAAGATATCCTATTCAATTTATTTCATTTTCTTTCGAAAAAGAAAAATAGAAAAACAAAAAGAATAGCGGCAAATTTATGTTTTAACGAATCGCACGTAGAGATATGGATAATACACAGAGAGTTAATGGTATTTCATAACTAATCGATTGAGCAGCAGCTCGTAGACCACCTAAAAAGGAATATTTATTATTTGATCCATATCCTGACATAAGAAGTCCAATAGGCGCAATACTTGAAATGGCAATCCATAAAAAAAGGCCGATATTTAGATCAGCTAAAACAAGGCGATAATCAAAAGGAATTACCGAATAACTTAATAGAGTTGATATGACTGCTATGGACGGTCCGATACTGAAAAAACGAGTATCGCCCCGAGATAGAAAAAGACTTTCTTTGAAAAGTAACTTTGTCCCATCCGCTAAAGCTTGAAGAACTCCTAAAGGGCCGGCATATTCAGGTCCAATACGTTGTTGTATCCCTGCAGATATTTCTCTTTCTAACCATACAATTACTAGTATACCTATCACAACTCCCAATATAAGAGTAAAAATAGAGACAAGCATCCATATAATTCCATAAACTTCGTTTAAGTTTAAGGATTCCAATCCCGAAAAAGAATTGATAACTTGTACTTCTCTTATATCAATTGCTTCTCTTGTATCAAGATTCAGTATCATTTCAACGATCAACTTCCCCCATAATGATATCTATACTACCTAGTATTGTCATAATATCAGCCAATTTCATTCTTTTAACTAATTGCGAAAGAATTTGCAAATTGATAAAACCTGGGGGGCGAATTTTCCATCGCCAAGGAAACCCACTCTGATCCCCTATCAGAAAAATTCCCAATTCTCCCTTTGGGGCTTCGACTCTGACATAAAGTTCTTGTTTAGGCAATTCAAAAGTAGGAGAAGTTTTTTTACTAATGAAACGATATTCAAAATCATTCCAGTCTCCATCTCTTTCTCTATGAAAATGTCGGGTTTCTAAATTCTCATAGGGCCCTCCCGGAATTCTTTCCAGAGCCTGTTGAATAATTTTTATGGATTCTGTCATTTCACCAATTCGGACTAAATAACGAGCTAATGAATCGCCTTCTTTTTGCCACTGGACTTCCCAATCTAATTCGGCGTAACACTCATAATGATCAATTTTACGAAGATCCCACTGTACCCCGGAAGATCGTAGCATTGGTCCTGATAAACCCCAATTTATTGCTTCCTCTGCACTAATAATACCTATTCTTTCAACTCGTTCTAAAAAAATTGGATTTCGCGTAATAAGTTTTTGATATTCAGCAATTCCTGTTAAAAAATAATCGCAGAAATCCAAACATTTATCGATCCAGCCATGAGGTAAATCAGCTGCTACTCCTCCGATACGAAAAAAATTATGCATCATTCTCATACCAGTGGCAGTTTCGAATAAATCATATACTAACTCTCTTTCTCTAAAAATATAGAAGAAGGGGGTTTGTGCACCAATATCCGCCATAAAAGGACCAAGCCATAACAGATGAGAAGCTATACGGCTCAACTCCAACATAATGACTCTGATATAACTGGCTCTTTTAGGTACTTGAATATTTCCCAACTGTTCTGGCCCATTTACTGTTATTGCTTCTGTGAACATAGTAGCTAAATAATCCCAACGTGTTACATAAGGCAAATATTGTATAATTGTTCGGTTTTCCGCAATTTTTTCCATTCCTCTGTGTAAATAACCTAATATTGGTTCACAGTCAATAACGTCTTCACCATCTAGAGTAACGATGAGTCGAAGAACGCCATGCATTGAGGGGTGGTGGGGACCCATATTGACTATCATAAGGTCTTTTCTTATAACTGGTACATTCATAGGGGTTTCCTCGATTCATTTTTGCATGAATTACTGAAAACGAAAAGAAATTAATCAAAATTCAAGATCTAAGAAATCAAATAATAAAAAAAAAAAAAAAGACTCTTCAAATTAACGAATTGTTGACTCCCGAATATCCAGCTGGGTAATTATTTCTTTATAACGTACTCTATTTTTCTTTGCCAAATAAGACAGCAGCCGTTGGCGTTTTCCTAGTATTTTTCGTAAACCTCTTTGAGATAAATAGTCTTTTCTATGAAATTTCAAATGTGAAGTAAGCCTTCGTATCTTATTAGTAAAATTGACTATTTGAAATTCGGCGGATCCCTTGTTTTCTTCTTGTGAAATAACTGAGATGAATGCATTTTTTATCATAAAAAGAAATCCTTCCTTTTTAATAAAATTTTTATTGATCAGTAATAATATTGATCAGTAATAATAATAAATAATCATGTAATTGTTATAATAAATAATAAATAATGAATAGTGTTAAGTTCATTTGAATTTTGTATACAGACTAATCGTTACTTCGTTAGGAATTCCTAATGTTGTCAAATAAAATTTATCATTAATCAATCCAATTTTTTATTCGGCTAGAGATAAAAAAGGATCGTATATTTCTTGGTTTACAAAAGAGAAAAATTGATATCTAAAAAAAAAAAGAAAGGTAAATTCATTGATTGATTTCTAGATCTAATTAATGTATGATTGAATTAAATGTATCAAAATAAGATATGAATGTAAAACATATATGTATTCATCGTATTTTTTATATACTCGTATACTCGATTTATATACTAGATCAGGCATGCTATGGAATAATATATGAAAAATACACCCTTACCGCATTTTCACCGAATTTTCAATTGTGGATATAGATGTATCCTTAACATACTGAACCGACTAGCGTTATGGGTATCAAACCAATATCGATTTATACAAGCTAAATCTTCTAATCGATAAATGGGCCAAAGAAAAGGCTTGAATTTCAATAGTTTATTTTTATCTTTATCAAAATATTTGCTTCTATACAAAATAGGCTTGCAGTTTTTTATGTTATTACCGTTGAAAATTTTTGTATTTATATGAATATCATTTATATTTTTTGAATTGAAAGAAAATTGAATTCTCAATTCTCTACGACGTTTAGGGGATAAAAAATTTTCAGGAACAAGTAAATCATAGTCATTTTTTTCTTTATTTACAGTTATACTTTGATGTCTTTCAATGAATTCGGTAAACTTATTTTTATAGCTTTTTTTTCTGTATCTTTCATTAATTTGTTGTTTGCTCTTATGAATCAATAAAATACTTACGGTTTGATATATAATAAAGTGTCCGTTATTTTTTATTTTTACCGATAGACCCATTGGTTCAATAATCAATATTCCCTTTTTCATCAATTTTGTAAGAGTGAAATCTTTTTGAATCATCAGAATAGCCAGACTCATTTCGCCTCTTTGAATGGAAGATATAATAATTTCTCGTGGATTCATTACTCTAAGTAGGAGACAAAATAGTTTGATATTATTAATTATTTTTTGATTTAAAAAAGCATCCCATCTTAATTGAAAACCTAAATGTTTTTTTAGGAAAGAATAAAGTTCTATTTGCGTATTCCTTTTGTATTGTTTTTGCTTTATACGTTTTTTCAGGTTTGATTCCGCATAATCTTCTTCAATATCTTTTTCTTGATTTGACAGAACTGATCCAAGATCCATTGGGTCCTCGAATTCTTTTTCTTCATGGTTTCGATTCTCTAATTCAATAGATTTTTTTTTATTCGAGAATAGAGATATAAAAAAATGATCATTTTTCTTTCTATTGGTTTTTTTATTTTCATTTATTTTTTCATTGTCATTAAAAGTTACAAGAAGTAATTTGATTGGTATTACCCACGGTTTTATCTCATATGTGTGGCAAAATATCACAAATTTTGGAAAGAACCAAAGTTCTAAATTTGATATGGGCTGATTTAGTATTTCTTCATTCATTTCCATCCAATCAAAAAGGTTTTTTTTTTTATTAGCTGAATTGCCTTCGTGATCTTGTTGAATCGTAAGAGAAAAAATATCTTTGTTATCAATTTTATCAATTATTTGATACTTATGAGTTCTAGTCTTAATATTGTTTTTTTGTTTGGTTCCGGTATCGATCCAGGACTCAATATCGCCTTTCTTTCTAATACAAAACTTGAAATTTTTCCAATCAAAATTTTTTCTATCCGGGGGTTTCTCCATATTAATACTATCCTCTTCTGCTAGATAATTATTAAGAATAGGTATATCCCCGAACATATCCAAAAAATTTCTTTTAGGTGTCTTATAATTATAAGAAATCTCATGTTTATTATTTATTTGTAATGGTGATCCATAAATATAGGAGTCTTTCTTATTTTCATCATTAATCGATTTATATAATAAAAGATTATATCGATAATGTTTTTTAAAATTCTTTTTTTGGCTTGGTAATGAGTCCCCTTCGAAATCATTTTCTTTTTCGTAATGAATTAATTGGTCTTTTTCATATAAATTCCATTTGTTTAAATCTTTATCTTGAACGATACAACGTTGATTAATTCTATTTCGCCATTTTTGTGGTATTAATCTCGACCATTTAATCTGAGATAAATTGTATTTATATTGATAATAATTCTTTAACCAGCTTTTCCATTGATTCATTACAGAATTTCTAAAATTGTTATCTTTTAAGTCAGAATGAAATAGTCCTTGGGCTTCAAAATCTTTTTTTATTTCATTTTTAACAAAAAGAGATGCTCTGTGATATTGAAGAGCAGATCTTAACTTATATAAATTAATAACTTGGATTTGTGATAATTTATAAAATACATATGTTTGTGACAAGGAAGATACATCAACCAAAATTCGTGAATCCTTATTAATAACACAAATATTAAGTAATTTTTTTATAATCGAAATCAAACGATTTGTATTTTGATTTGTTTTCTCGATCCTTTTGTAATTTTCTTTATTATTGTATTTATTATTGTAAATATATTTATTAATAATTCTTCTTGTTGATTCAATTGTTGATTCAAGAAAAGGCTGTACATGATGGATCTTTGGAATATTAATGATACCTAGAAGGATGTCTATGTATATCTTTTCAATCAACATTTTTATAAAAAAATTGAATTTACGCAAGAATCGAGTATTTCTTCTTTTTAATATCTGCGAAATTTTTTTTGATGATTTTACTTTTTTAGCATTATAAGTTATTTTGGTAGGGCCAATATTGATTTCTGAGGTTAGAAATCGATTTTTCTTTTCTTTTCTAATTTTTTCTATTTCATTTCTAATTGTACTTGTTCTAGCAGTTAGATCTTTCATTTTTTTTTCTGTCAGTAAAAAATTTGTCCAATCCATAGGGCAAATTGGGGGGGAATTTTTATTTTTATGAATTGTCTGATTATTGATTATCAAATCTTTTTTAGTTTCATTTAATTCATATACTTCTCTAAATCGAAATAATAGAATTGAATTTTTTTTTGATTTTGAAAGTTTGTTTATTATTTCTTTTAGAAATAACATTTTTTTGATGACCCAATTCTTTCTTTCTTTGGATAAATTTAGAAAAAATGTTATTCTTTCTTTTGATCTTTCTTGTGAAATTTTTATAACTAGAAAAAAATTCTTTTGAAATTTTATAATTTTTTTTCCGAGTTTTTTAAAGATGGGTTCAAAAACTGAAAGTTTTTTTCGGGGAAACCCAAAAGGAAGTTCAGTTTCCATTCCCCAAATTGTTAAAAAACAAAACGTTTGGCCTTTCTTTTGCATTCGATCTTTATGAGGGAAGTTCAACTTAGGTCTGTGCCAAGGTTTTAGACGAAAAGGAAATAGAATCTTTATTTGAATACCATCTGTTAACCAGCTTTTTGGAAATTCTGTTTCGGATAATTGAACTCCATTATAAGTGCATTTAACATGGATTTCTCGATTCCAATCCATTAAATCCTCAGACCATTCGGGAAATTGAAATAATAGCATACGAATGATGTTTTTAACTATTATTACTGAAGGCAATAGAATGTATTTTCTAATAATTGATTGGGTTAGTAAAATACAACCTCTTATTACTTGAGCAAATAGAATACTATCCCAGGCTTCGGCTATATCCATCCGGGTTTTCTCTTTTCTTTTGTCTTTTTCTCTTTTGTCTTCTTCGTTTTTCTCACTTTCTTTTGGTTTTTCTTCTGTATCAGTCGAATCCACAATCATGAATTCCGGTTTTTTACACATCCAGTTTATAAACAGTATTTTCATCAACTCGGAAATATCCAAATCAAAAAAACGGGATTTGTCTATTCTTCC